ATTGAGTGGGCTGAAAATTGGAGATATATCGGAAATCCATATAGTAATTCCGATAAATTAAGAAGTCAGAAAGTTATCAAAAATAAAAATTTTTTAACATGGAATCAATTAGTTTCAACAATTCATTAATTTTAACGAAAAATATTCTATCTGCCCTTCTCGAGAAAGAGAAAAATTTTTCATTATTGTAAAGGTCGATGGGGAAAAAAAGACTCCCCACCACCACAATGTTAGTGAAAATATACGAAAAATAAATAAAAAATCTTATATTTTTTTCTGTATTCTTTTTTTTTTTAGAATTGAGAAAACAGAAGAATTATTCTTTTACACATCTTAGAAGATTAAGATTGAAACCTGGTCTATTTCATATTGATTAGAATAGGGACTGCCAATTGTGAATTTTATATTAACAAATTCCTGAGCCAATTTTTCGAGTAAAATCCATTCCGATTATTCCAATATTTTAGGACTTATTTGTTTGTCGTACAAAAAAACTTTTTGAATTCCCGGTAGAAAGAGATTTCCCTAATGACAAAGCTTTTAACGCCGCCCAATATCCTTTCCTTTTCCAAATATTTTTACGAATACGCTTTTTTGATATAGAAGTACGTTTTTTTGGAACTGCCATTTAAAAATGAAGAAGTTACTCATTGTTATAGTTGGATGTGAAAGACATCTATTGTTCAAAACGAATTATTATTTCTTATTCATTATCTATTTTTTCTCTAAATAATATTCTCTTCATAAAAAATAAATATAGATATGTGAAAGATCTCTGCAAATTGTATCAAAAATTACTCGAAATAATAAAATTTTGATTCCAGACAATACAATATTCGTAAAACCAAAAATCTTTGGATTGGAACTCTTAGTTCTCGTTCTTTATCTCTCAAATTTCTATCTTTAGAATACGCTATGTCATATAAATAAAACTTAATAAAATAAATAAATAAAGAACCTAAAAGACCTTGATTTTCATCATTCTATAACTTTATTTACATGTAATAAAATACCTAAAAGGATTGTAAACTTTTGCCTAATAAAAAACTTGAGGCTTTTTTTAGTCAAACTCGAGGAAAGAATACACCTAAAAAAAATTGTTAAATTCGAATGAGACTATCAATAAATCAAAGGATACGTGGTTTGATAAAAAAATATCTCAGTCATGTTTTATCATTTCCCGATAAAATAAAAAAATATCATTTTAGATCTATAATATTCTAACGTTTACTAATAAATCCTTTTGATTGAAATGGAAAACAATCAATCCCATAATGAATTAGTTAATGAGTTGAAATAAACAAACTAAAATGAAGATTTATTATTTCATTAGACCGATGACCTTAGTTAATCCTATAATTCATATTAGCATCAAGTACCCTTTTTTGCGTAATTTTTTATCCTTGCTCTATGAATATAAATTATCGTAATAATAATTTATATTTGCATTTTCCTATTATAGTATTCGTTTTTTATATGTAACTTGGTCATATCATTTGACCAATTGTAACTTCTTTTTTTGAATATTTGAACGATTTTGAAAAGCCTCAGAATAAATACTAATATCAAATTATTAAATAAGTTAGTGCATATCTTTATTTTTTATTGACTCTTTTCGAAAGAGGTAAGATCCGGTGAATCGGAAACAATTAATTAAGAATAAAAAACTTTTTTTATGGAACAGACATATCAATATGCGTGGATAATACCTTTCCTTCCACTTCCAGTTCCTATGTTAATAGGGTTGGGACTTCTTCTTTTTCCGACGGCAACAAAAAGTCTTCGTCGTATGTGGGCTTTTCAGAGCGTTTTATTGTTAAGTATAGTCATGATTTTTTCCATGAATCTGTCTATTCATCAAATAAATAGCAGTTCTGTCTATCAATATGTATGGTCTTGGATTATCAATAATGATTTTTCTTTAGAATTCGGATACTTGATCGATCCACTTACTTCTATTATGTCAATATTAATAACTACTGTTGGAATTCTGGTTCTTATTTATAGTGATAATTATATGTCTCATGATCACGGATATTTGAGATTTTTTGCTTATATGAGTTTTTTCAGTACTTCCATGTTGGGATTAGTTACTAGTTCAAATTTGATACAAATTTATATTTTTTGGGAATTAGTTGGAATATGTTCGTATCTATTAATAGGATTTTGGTTCACACGACCTCTTGCAGCAAAGGCTTGTCAAAAAGCGTTTGTAACTAATCGTGTTGGTGATTTTGGTTTATTATTAGGCATTTTAGGGTTTTATTGGATAACGGGGAGTTTCGAATTTCGTGATTTATTCCAAATATTCAATAACTTGATTTCTAATAATGAGGTCAATTTTGTATTTGTGACTTTGTGCGCTGTTCTATTATTTGCCGGTGCGATTGCTAAATCTGCGCAATTTCCCCTTCATGTATGGTTACCTGATGCAATGGAAGGGCCGACCCCTATTTCGGCCCTTATACATGCTGCTACGATGGTAGCAGCGGGAATTTTT